ATTCCAATATCTCCTGGTTGAAAAAATAATCGAATATTCATTGATCAAATAATTTACTCCATCATAGTCTGATAGATCTTTTGAAGAACTGATTAATCAGATGAGAATAGAATAAAGATAGAGTCCCATTCTACATGTCAATACCGACAAAAATGAAATTTATAGTAAGAGGAAAATCCGTCGACTTAAAAAAATCGTGAGGGTTCAAGTCCCTCTATCCCCAAAACCCTAAAGAGGCCCGTTGGCCTCTTTAATTAATTATTTATCCTTTCATTAGCAATTTACAATTCGTTATGTTTCTCATTCATTCTACTCTTTCACAAGCGTATCTGAGCTGAGCGGAAATTTTTTTTATTATCGCGAGACTTGTGACATATATTATATATTATATATGATACACGTACAAATGAACATCCTTGCGTAAGAAATCCCCATTGTTAAATTTGAATGATTACCAATACATATCATTTGTCTACTGTACTGAAACTTCCAAAGTCTTATCCAAGCCCTCTTTTTTCGTGGATCTTCAAAAAGAAGACTTTGGAATAGCTTTTTTCTTATTTATAATTGACATAGACTCAAATCATCTATTAAAATAAGGATAATGCGCAATGGTCGGGATAGCTCAGTTGGTAGAGCAGAGGACTGAAAATCCTCGTGTCACCAGTTCAAATCTGGTTCCTGGCACATGATGAATTTGTATGAGTATCCATTCTTTCTACAAATTCATTAATATGGGTCCACGTATTCATTAATAATATAGATCATGAAAAATACCGATACATCATGATGTCTGGAGATATACCCTTAAAATAAACTATAAATAAACTATATTTTTTACTCTATTTATAGATGAGTAAAATAGACAAGTAAAGATAAAGAGTATATATATATAAAATATATAAATATGTAAAAGAAAATAATTTTATTTTGTTTCCTCTTCTTTTTTATTTGTTCATACTCTGTCTCCTCGCGTTCAATTAACACTTTATACATAGTTGAAAGGTTCAATTAAATTAGTTCGTTATAAGACTCAAAAGTATAGTCTAGGGGAGTTGAAGGGCGGGAATGGCCAAGATTCATCTCAGATACAGTACAAATAGAATCCGATTATCTTTTCATATCATATTCGATTTATTAATTTCCCCCTACGTGACTTTCTAAAGCACATCTAAACGATGTGCGTGATACATAGTTCGTGATGGATATAAAACTCGTTTAGTTCATCCTATTAGCTTAGCTTGGCTCATCCAAAATAAGTATCTTAAAAATTTGATAATCTGGACAAATCTCTAATTGTATTTTATTTATTTATAATCAATAATAATAAGATGAATGAGACTTCATTCTATTACTATGCTATATCTATAAGAGAACGTACAAATGTATTTGAATATCTGGAGTTGTAGAAGTGAGGATTAGTTTCGTATTATTTAATGAGCATCTTGTATTTCATAAAAATTGGGGGCAATATAATCCTTACGTAAAGGCCATCCTACCCAACTTTCAGGCATTAAGATACGCTTTAGGCGTGGATGATTATCATAAGAGATTCCCAACATATCATAAGATTCCCTTTCTGGAAAATCCGCACTTTTCCAAACCCAGAAAACAGACGGAATTCTAGGATTTATCCTTGCGGCAAATACTTTTATGCATACCTCTTCCGGTTGATCTATACCATACTCGATTCTCGTAAGATGATACACACTAGCTAACAGTCCGCCTGGTGCTACATCATAAGCACATTGGGAACGTAGATAATTGTAACCATATACATATAAAATAACTGCAATGGAATGCCACTCCTCAGGCTTTATTTGTAAAGTTTCTATTCCTTGGTAATCGAAACCCAAAGATCTATGAACCAGTCCGTGTTTGACTAGCCAAGAAGACAAATGACCCTGCATCTTTTCCCCCCCTTTTTATTTGTATAAGTATTTCCCATTTACGATGAAAAATTTTTGAAGATTCACTCGTTCTTTGTTATTCTGTACAAAAAGTATACTTCCTAATTCACTAATTCGTAGGAAGATACTGAACTTTTGTATTTGAAAAAAGTTTCAGGAGGGATGGTCTCCGAAGTATATGATGGTTGATAGAGTAATCCTTGATTGTAATTTCCAGTATGAGTACTTGGGCCAACATGAAATTTGTGGTTGGTAGTAAAACACCGATTCTCCTCTTGAGACTTAATTCGATCTTCATAGATTTCTCGAGATATTTTCTTACGAAGTTTTGTTATAGCATCTATAACTGCCTCGGGTTTAGGTGGACAACCCGGCAAATAGACATCCACAGGAATTAACTTATCGACTCCCCGAACAGTACTATAAGAATCGGTACTGAACATCCCTCCTGTAATTGTACATGCTCCCATAGCAATAACATATTTTGGTTCAGGCATTTGCTCATATAATCTTACTAAAGAAGGAGCCATTTTCATTGTTACTGTACCCGCTGTTAAAATTAAGTCTGCCTGTCTAGGACTAGATCTTGG